TGTAATGGATTGGGGTTTTTTATTTTGAAGGTAGATGGGTTGAAAGTTTTGCTTGGATGGAGGTTTTGGTTTGGGAAATGTTACCAATACTGGGATTTAAGTCTTATTTTGGGGGACCACTAGAATAAATGAGGTCTCTAGTAGATAATTGGTTTTGTCCTTCAATGTTTTTGGGGTTTGGCATTGGAGATTTTCTAGAGATGGGGGTGGGGGGTTTGGAAAGAAAAGAGTGAAATTTAAGGTTTAATAAATTGTTATGTCCTCAAAGCATTAACTTATAGTCTTCGGGGCTCGTCTGTGTGGATAAATAATGCTTGAAATGAAGGTTCGTCTAGACGTAAAGTTGAATTACATGCCTTGACGGCTATGCTGAGGCGGTGCATCCTAAAAAATAAAAATACCAAATGTACAAATCACAGTTATGTTGATCATGGGCTGATTAGACCCGAACCATCGAGATGTCTTATTTAAGGGGAACGTATGGGCGATAACGAGTAAAATGGCCCTGAAGTAAGAACCAGATGCCTGATAAAGTTTCACGTTAGTCACTCTTAGACTAATGGGCCCGGAGCAAGAAGAGGGGGACGAGTGGGCGGGTTGTTGATTTCACGGAGGATGGTAGAAAAATAGACCCCATGTGGAAGGGGATAGTCATATGGACAAGGAAGTTTTTTGACTGTATGGTGTATGTCTAATAACACAGATATGTCTTATAAGCATTCATATACATTATATAAGATCATATTCATGTTATGTAGGAATTTTTTAGTTGAGTTTTTATTTTATGTTGTTCTTCATTAATAGGATTTACTTGCTTATATGCTAGGGGTAAATAAATTAATGCACGATATACATATGGTGTATAGTAGGTGTATATTCAAGAAGTAGTTTAAGAAGAATATCAGCTTTGGGTGTTGATGGTGGGGATTAGTTCCTTCTTCTTGATGTCCTGAGAAGATTGGTTCTTCATTTTTGGTTTACAAGACCAAAGTAATTTTTATACTATCGGGACATGAATTTCATTTTAGTATTTTGTCTTCAATTATTCCTGAGATGGGTATGAGGATGAGGATGATTGAGAAGTAGCTGATGGATGCTAGTTGTCCAATAATAATAAATGGGTGTTCTACTGGTTGTCCTCCGATTCATGTTAGAATGAGGAGGTTAGCTACTAGAATTCAGTAGAGGATTTGGGTAATTGGACGGAAGGTGAGGCTTCGTTGTTTTGATGTGTGGAGAAATGGTAGAAAGGCTAGGATTAGGATAGATAAGATTAGGGCTACTACTCCTCCTAGTTTATTTGGAATAGAGCGTAGAATAGCATAGGCGAATAGGAAATATCATTCTGGTTTGATGTGGGGTGGTGTGTTTAGTGGATTTGCAGGGGTGTAGTTATCTGGATCTCCTAGTAGATCTGGAAAGAATAGGACTAAGGTTATTAGGAAGAGGATTAGAATGAAGATCCCTAAGAGGTCTTTGATGGTATAGTAGGGATGAAAGGGAATTTTATCTGCGTCTGAGTTTAAGCCTGTGGGATTGTTAGAGCCTGTTTCGTGGAGGAATAAGAGATGGACGATTGCAAGAGCTGCAATAATGAATGGGAGAATGAAGTGAAATGCGAAAAATCGTGTTAAGGTAGCTTTATCTACTGAGAAGCCACCTCAGATTCATTCGACTAGGGTGGTTCCGATGTATGGAATAGCTGATAAAAGATTTGTGATTACTGTTGCGCCTCAGAAGGATATTTGTCCTCATGGAAGTACATAGCCTATGAATGCGGTTGCTATAACTGCAAATAGGAGGAGGACTCCAATGTTTCAGGTTTCTATAAAAGTGTAGGATCCGTAGTATATGCCTCGGCCTACATGTAAGAACAAGCAGATAAAGAATATGGAGGCTCCATTTGCATGTATATATCGGATTAACCAGCCGTAATTTACATCTCGGCAGATATGTGTTACTGATGAGAATGCTGTTATAGTGTCGGATGTGTAGTGTATTGCTAGGAACAGTCCTGTAATGATTTGGATAATTAGGCATACTCCTAGGAGGGATCCAAAGTTTCACCATGATGAGATATTAGATGGGGTAGGTAGGTCAATGAAGGAATGGTTGATGATTTTGAATAAGGGATGGGTTTTTCGGATGTTTGTCATTACTTGTTTCTGTAGTTGAATTACAACGATGATTTTTCATGTCATTGGTCACAGTTGAATGCTGTGTAGAAATAATGACAAATTATATGTTTATTTTAAGTTTACTGTTCTTGATTGGTTGTTTAGGGTTGGCATTGAAGCCTTCGCCAATTTATGGGGGGTTAGGTTTAATTATTAGTGGTTGTATTGGATGTTTGATGATTTTGGGGTTTGGGGGGTCTTTTTTGGGTTTGATAGTGTTTTTAATTTATTTAGGGGGGATGTTGGTTGTTTTTGGTTATACAACTGCTATGGCTACTGAAGAGTATCCGGAGACTTGAGGGTCTAATTGGTTGATTTTTAGTATTTTAATCTTAGGACTTTTAATGGAGTTGGTTTTAGTTTGTTTTCTTGATTATTACTACTCTAAGGTTGAATTGGTTGATTTTAGTGGTTTAAATAATTGGTTAATGTATGAGATTGATGATATTGGGGTAATGTTAGAAGGTGGAATTGGGGTTGCAGCTATATATAGTTGTGCTACTTGGATTATGGTAGTAGCTGGGTGGTCTTTGTTTGCTGGGATTTTTATTATTATTGAGATTACACGGGATTAAGGGTGTAAAGGATAAGGGTTAGTGTTAGTGTAATTAAGAATGATATGAAGTATATTTTTACTAGGCCTTTTTGGTTAGTGAGTATCTTGGATATGTGTATGTGTGTAGTTGAGGTAGATTTTGGGATGAGATTTTCTAATCAGATTGAGTCTATGAGGTTTAAGGATAGTTTAAAACTTGGGTTTAGAGTTTTTTGTGGAATGATTCGGTGGATGATTGGTGGGTAGTAGCCAAGTGATGTAGAGAATGATGAGGTTTTGGTGGGCTTGTTTGTAGAGAAATTTATAGTTAGATTGTTAAGTTCTAAGGCTATAGCAAACCCTAGGATTGAGATGAGTAGGGCTGTGGTTTTTAGGTATCAGGGTATAGTAAGGATTTGGATATTAGTTGGGGGAATGTTGTGTGAGATTACAAATCCGGCAAGGATACTTCCTAGTGCTAAGCGTTTGATAGGGTTAATTAGATTAGGGTTATTTTCATTTATAATAATTAGGGGGGAGTAACGTGGTTTTGTTATTGTAACGAAATAAATAATTCGTATGCTATATATGGCAGTTATGGATGTGGCGATTAATGTGATTAGGAGGGCTCAGGCGTTGGTATTGCATGTGTTAATGGCTTCAATGATTAAGTCTTTTGAATAGAAGCCAGTGAGGAATGGTATGCCGGTTAGGGCTAGGCTGCCGATGGTGAGACAAGATGATGTGAATGGTAGGGTTTTTGTTATGTTACCTATTTTACGAATGTCTTGTTCGTCATTTAAACTGTGAATGATTGACCCGGAGCATATAAATAATATGGCTTTGAAGAATGCGTGAGTGCAGATGTGAAGAAAAGCTAGATAGGGTTGATTGATTCCTAGGGTTACTATTATTAGGCCTAGTTGGCTGGATGTGGAGAATGCTACGATTTTTTTAATATCATTTTGGGTCAGTGCACAGATTGCTGTAAATAATGTGGTAAGAGCTCCAAGGCATAGTATTATTGTTAGAATAGTGCTGTTATTTGAGGTTAGTGGGTGGAATCGGATTATTAGGAAAATTCCTGCTACGACTATAGTGCTTGAATGTAATAGGGCTGAGACTGGAGTAGGCCCTTCTATGGCGGATGGAAGTCATGGGTGAAGACCAAATTGAGCTGACTTTCCTGTGGCTGCGATGAGAAGGCCTAGGAGGGGAATGAGACTGTTATTGTTACTTAGAAAAATTTGTTGAAGTTCTCAGGAGTTTATGTTTAGGCAGAATCATGTTATTGCTAAGATAAATCCAATATCTCCGATTCGATTGTATAGGATTGCTTGGAGTGCTGCTGTGTTGGCGTCTGCACGACCGTATCATCATCCGATTAGGAGAAAGGATATGATTCCTACTCCTTCTCATCCGATGAAAAGTTGGAAAAGGTTATTGGCTGAAGTAAGAATGAGTATAGTGATTAAGAAAAGTATCAGATATTTAATGAATCGGTTGATGTGTGGGTCTGAGTGTATATATCATGAGGAGAATTGTATAATAGATCAGGTTACAAATAAGGCTACAGATAAGAATAGAGTTGAGAAGTAGTCAATTTTGAAGCTTATTGTCAGTTTGATGGAGTTTACTGTGATCCAGTGTCAGTTTGCGATTATATATTCTGTGTTAGAGTGAAAAAATAATAGTAGGGGTAGTAAGCTTAAGAAGAACGAGAATTTAATGGATGTGGTGGCATAGGAGGGGAAGTTAATTAGTTTAGTGAAGTTAGTTATTGAGGTAAGAACAGGTATTATGAGTAGGATGAAAATTATAAGGATTGAAGATGTGATAATGTTGATTACTTTTATTTGGATTTGCACCAAGGTTTTTGGTTCCTAAGACCAATGGATTACTTTTATCCTATAAAAGTAAGAAAGCCATGTGTTTAGGCATGGGAGCATGAGTTAGCAGTTCTTGCATACTTTCTTGGTAAGTAAGGAGGTTTATTTCCTGTTGTTAGATTCACAGTCTAATGTTTTTTGTAAACTATACTTACATATTGTTGGCCCTATGATGAATTTGGGACTTAGGGTTAGAAGAATGAGTGGGATGATATGTAAGGCTATGAGTGTAAGTTCCCGTGTGTGGGAAGGTTGGAGGTTGTTTATGTGGTTGGTAAGTTTTCCTCGTTGGGTTGTGATGATTATGTATATTGAGTATATGGCTGTAATGATGATGTTTATGCCTGTGAGAATGATGGAGGGGTTGGATCAAGAGAATATTGATATTACAATGAATAGTTCACCTATGAGGTTAATTAATGGGGGAAGAGCTAAGTTGGCTAAACTTGCTATAAGTCATCATGTAGCTATTAGTGGGAAGATTATTTGTAGGCCTCGAGCTATAATTATGGTTCGGCTGTGGATGCGTTCATAGTTAGTATTAGCTAAACAGAATAGGAGTGATGAGGTTAGGCCATGGGCGATTATTAGTATAGTAGCTCCTATAAAGCTTCATGGTGTCTGAATTATAATGGATGCAATGACTAGGGCTATGTGGCTTACTGATGAGTAAGCGATTAGTGATTTGAGGTCTGTTTGGCGGAGACAAATTGAGCTGGTTATGATTATTCCTCATAGTGAGAGTAAGATGAATGGGTATGCTATGTGTTTTGTTAAAGGGTCTAGGATGATGGAGATTCGTATCATGCCATATCCACCTAATTTTAGGAGAATAGCTGCTAGGATCATGGAACCTGCGATGGGGGCTTCTACATGGGCTTTTGGGAGTCACAGGTGGACTCCATATAGGGGTATTTTGATGAGGAATGCTATTATGCATGCTAATCATAGGATGTTATTGGATCAGGTTGATTCTAGGGGATGGACTGTAAGAGATAGGATTAGAAAGTTGAGAGTTCCTATTGAGTTTTGAATTGAGATTAGAGCAATGAGAAGTGGAATTGAACCGATTAGGGTGTAGAACAGAAAGTAGATTCCTGCGTTTAGTCGTTCTGTTTGATTACCTCATCGGGTAATAATGATAAGTGTTGGAATTAGGGTAGCTTCAAATAGAATGTAAAATAGAATTAGTTCTGTTGCAGAGAATGTTATGATGAGGAGAATTTGAAGGATAATAAGTATAGAGATATATAGTTTTTGGTTGAATAGTTTTTCTTTTTTTATGTGATTTTGGCTAGCTAGAAGTATTAATGGAAGGAGTCAAGTTGTTAAGATAATTAGTGGGGTAGATAAGGGGTCTGAGGAGAATGTGATTGAGAAGTTTAGGCTGTTTTCATCGTTTTGTCATAGGATAGATAGGCTAATTAGGCTTACTAGGAAGCTGTAGGAGGTAGTGTTAGTTCAGATTTTTTTGTCTTTTGATAGTCAGGTTAGTGGGAGGAGTATGATTGATGGGAAAATAATTTTTAACATTGTAGGAGGTTAAGGTTTTGTACGTAATCAGTTCCATACGTGTTGGAAACTTTTACTAGGAGGGCTAGTCCTACTGCTGCTTCACATGCTGCGAAGACTAAGATAGTAATGGGAATGGGCATAGAAACTATGGAATTAGAATTTAATGTAGATAGTGAAGTTATGATAAATAAGGAGAGTATTATCCCTTCTAAGCAAAGAAGTGTGGATATTAGATGAGAGCGGAACATGAGAGTACCGAGGAGTGATAGGGTAAATGCTAGAGTAAGGTTAAGAAAGGTAGATGTCATTTTTGGTAATTATGATTGTGATCATAATCTAATGAGTCGAAATCATTAATTTTTGTTTAAACTAATTACCAGCTATTCTGTTCATTCTAGTCCTTTTTGTAGTCATTCATAGATTAGGCCGAGAGATAGGATAGTAATTAGGATGAAGGCTGATGTTATTATTGTGGTAGTATTAATAGATTGAATTGCTCATGGGAGGGGTAGTAGGAGAGCAATTTCTAGGTCGAATAAAAGGAAAGTGATAGCTACTAGGAAAAATTTTATTGAGAAGGGTAGGCGAGCAGAGCTTGTTGGGTCAAATCCACATTCGTATGGGTTTGCTTTTTCTGTGTAAAGGTTTATTTGAGGAAGACAGAATGCGATTAGGACGAGGATGAGTGATAAAAAAGTGTTGATTGTAAGGATAATAAGTAGATTTATTATTCTCTTCTGAGGTTAATCAGAATCTACTAATTGGAAGTCAGTTATATTTATTATACTAAGAGAATAGGATCCTCATCAATAAATGGAAACGTATAGGAAAAGTCATACTACGTCTACGAAGTGTCAGTATCATGCTGCTGCTTCAAATCCAAAATGGTGTTTGGATGTAAAGTGAAATTTTAGTTGTCGTAGGAGGCAAACGATAAGAAATGTGGAGCCGATGATTACATGTAGGCCGTGGAATCCTGTTGCTATGAAGAATGTTGAGCCATAGATTCCATCTGAAATAGAGAATGATGTTTCGTAATATTCTGAGGCTTGAAGGATGGTGAAGTAAAGGCCTAATGTAATAGTGATTAATAAGGCTTGGTTTATGTGATTTCGTTTTCCTTCTATTAGGCTGTGGTGAGCTCATGTAATTGAGACTCCTGATGCTAGGAGTACAGATGTATTTAGGAGAGGAACGTCGAGTGGGTTAAGTGGTGTAATTCCTGTGGGGGGTCAGCAGCCGCCTAGGTCATGTGTTGGGACTAGACTTGAATGATAGAATGCTCAGAAGAAGCCAGCGAAGAAGAATACTTCGGAGATGATGAATAGGATTATGCCGTATCGGAGTCCTTTTTGTACAATGGGGGTGTGATGTCCTTGATAAGTTCCTTCACGAATAATGTCTCGTCATCATTGGTATATGGTTAAGAGATTTGCTAGTAAGCCTAAGGATAGGAGTATAGTAGAGTTGTAGTGGAATCATATTACTAGTCCAGATGTTAGTAAGAGGGCTGAGAGAGCTCCTGTTAATGGTCATGGACTTGGATTAACTATATGGTATGCATGGGTTTGGTGGGTCATTATGTGTTATCATGTAGGTATAGGCTTACTAGGAGGGTAAATACATAGGCTTGAATTAGGGCTACAGCAAATTCGAGGATTGTGAGGAGTAATAAGATGATAAATGTAATGGTAGCAGTTGGTGGGCTGATATCTATCAATACTAGAGTAGCTCCTCCGATTAAGTGTATTAATAGGTGGCCTGCAGTAATGTTAGCTGTTAGTCGAACTGCTAGTGCTATAGGTTGAATGAACAGGCTAATGGTTTCGATGATAATTAGTATTGGAATGAGTGAAATGGGGGTTCCTTGTGGTAGGAAGTGGGCTAAGGAACTTTTTAGTTTATGTCGGAATCCTAAAATTACAGCTCCTGCTCATAGTGGGATAGCTATGCTTAAATTTATTGATAGTTGGGTAGTGGGAGTAAATGTATGTGGGAGGAGTCCTAAAAGGTTTGTAGAGCCAATGAATATAATTAGTGAGACGATTATTAAGGTTCAGGTTCGTCCTTTTGGTGTGTGGATTAATATTATTTGTTTGATGATAAGTTTAATGAGTCAGTGCTGGAATGAGTGAAGACGATTATTAATAAGGCGTTCTGATGATGGAAATAGAATTGATGGAAATATAATAATGGTCACGACAATTGGAAGACCTATTATTGTTGGTGTGATGAAAGAGGCAAATAGATTTTCGTTCATTTTGATTCTCAAGGGGTTTTTGTTTTTTCTGTAGCTACAATTTTGGGTGAGGGTGATATTGGGAAAGTTTGTGAAGATAATTTTAGTTGGAATAGGATAAATAGTGTAATTGTTGAGGAAATGATAGTGATAAATCATGTGGATGTATCTAGTTGTGGCATGTCACTGTGGAGATTTTAGGGTCTCTAATTTTAACTTAAAAGGTTAACGCTCTTAGCTTCGCAGTGAAATTAAATTATGGAGGCTGATCAGTTTTCGAAGTATTTTAGTGGAACTATTTCGAGGACAATAGGCATAAAACTATGATTTGATCCACAGATTTCGGAGCATTGACCATAGAATAATCCTGGGCGGTTTGATGTTACTGTTGCTTGATTTAGACGGCCAGGAATTGCATCGGTTTTAAGTCCTAGTGAGGGTACAGCTCATGAATGAAGTACATCTTCGGATGAAATTAGTATACGGATTGGAAGTTCTATTGGTAGGATTACTCGATTATCGACTTCTAAAAGGCGTAGTTCACCTGGTTTTAAGTCGTTTGTTGGGATTATATATGAGTCGAAGCATAAATCTTCATAGTCAGTATATTCATAGCTTCAGTATCATTGGTGACCTATGGTTTTTACTGTAAGGACAGGATTGTTGATTTCATCTATTATATAAAGAATTCGGAGGGAGGGAAGAGCAATTAGAATGAGAATAACGGCTGGAAGAATGGTTCAAATTGTTTCTACTTCTTGTGCGTCTATTGTACTTGTATGTGTAAGTTTTGTTGTTAATATAAGTGAAATGATGTAGAGTACTAGGGTGCTAATGAGGAAAACAATTATTAGTGTGTGATCATGAAAGTTTATAAGTTCTTCTATAATAGGTGAAGTAGCGTCTTGCAAGCCTAATTGGAAAGGGTAAGCCATGTAAGATATATAGATTTAGGTCTATAATTTAACTTTGACAAAGTTATGTAATTGTTTTACTAATATCTCATTGAGAAAGACATAGTGGTTATGAGATTGGCTTGAAACCAGTTTTAGGGGGTTCGAATCCTTCCTTTCTTATTTTACTTTTACATAGGAAGGCTCTTCGAATGTGTGATAAGGAGGGGGACATCCGTGAAGTCATTCTAGGTTGGTTGAGGAATAAGAAACTGAGAGTACTTCTCGTTTTGATGCGAAGGCTTCTCAAATTATAAAGATTATTACAAGAACGGCTGTTAATGAAATAAATGATCCTATGGATGAAATTGTGTTTCATGTAGTGTAAGCATCTGGGTAATCGGAATATCGTCGAGGTATTCCGGATAGTCCTAGGAAGTGTTGGGGGAAGAATGTTATGTTAACTCCTACAAATATAATGATGAAGTGGGCTTTTGCTCATGAGTCATCTAGGGTGTAACCTGAAAATAGTGGGAATCAATGAACAAAGCCAGCTATAATAGCAAATACTGCTCCTATAGATAATACGTAGTGGAAGTGGGCTACTACATAGTATGTGTCATGAAGTACAATGTCAAGTGAGGAGTTTGATAAGACAATTCCAGTTAATCCTCCAACTGTGAATAGGAAAATAAATCCTAGGGCTCATAGTATAGCTGGTGATCATTTAATGTTACCTCCATGTAAAGTTGCTAATCAGCTAAATACTTTTACTCCAGTGGGAATTGCAATAATTATAGTAGCAGATGTAAAATAGGCTCGTGTGTCTACGTCTAGACCTACTGTAAATATGTGATGTGCTCATACAATGAATCCTAGGAAACCGATGGATATTATGGCTCATACTATCCCTATGTATCCGAATGGTTCTTTTTTTCCAGAATAGTAAGTAACTACATGTGAAATAATCCCAAATCCTGGGAGGATTAGGATATAGACTTCTGGATGGCCAAAGAATCAAAATAGATGTTGATAGAGAATAGGGTCTCCACCTCCTGCGGGGTCAAAGAAAGTTGTATTCAGGTTTCGGTCAGTTAATAGTATTGTAATACCTGCAGCTAGTACTGGGAGTGAAAGGAGTAGAAGGACAGCTGTAATAAGTACGGATCACACGAATAAGGGTGTTTGATATTGGGTTATGGCAGGTGGTTTTATATTAATGATAGTGGTAATAAAATTAATAGCCCCTAGAATAGAGGATACACCAGCTAGATGGAGAGAGAAAATAGTTAGGTCTACTGATGCGCCTGCATGAGCTAAATTGCCAGCTAAGGGAGGATAAACTGTTCATCCTGTTCCAGCTCCTGCTTCTACTATGGAAGATGCTAGGAGGAGAAGAAAGGATGGTGGAAGAAGTCAGAAACTTATGTTATTTATTCGTGGGAATGCTATATCAGGGGCTCCGATTATTAGAGGGACAAGTCAATTTCCAAAACCTCCGATTATTATTGGTATTACCATGAAGAAAATTATTACAAATGCATGGGCTGTGACAATGACATTATAAATTTGATCATCTCCTAGAAGAGCTCCTGGCTGCCCTAATTCAGCTCGGATTAGGATGCTTAAGGCTGTTCCTACTATTCCTGCTCAGGCACCGAATAGTAAGTAAAGGGTTCCGATATCTTTATGGTTGGTTGAAAATAGTCAACGATTTACGAACATAGGTAAAATGGCTGAGTAAGCATTAGACTGTAAATCTAAATACAGGGGTTAAGTCCCCTTTTTACCAAGCCTTAAGGTGATAATCATGTCGAATTGCAAATTCGAAGGTGTAGAGATCTCTCTACTAAGGCTTCTCCCGCCCCTTTTCTGATAGGCGGGAGAAGTAGATTGAAGCCAGAAGTAGGGTATTTAGCTGTTAACTAAATTTTCGTAGGTTTAAGTCCTTCCAATCTAGTAAAGGTCTTAGCTTAAGTAAAGCAATTGGTTTGCATTCAATAGATGTAGGAATAGTCTTACAGTCCTTATCAGAAGTTAAACATATATGTTTTCTTAGGGCTTTGAAGGCTCTTGGACTGATAATATCCTAAACTTCTATATAATTAGTTGTGGCGAAAGAGGGAGGGTGAGTGTACTAATGATTGTGAGTGTGGGTAGGATAAAGTTGTGTTTATAGTTTGTGTAATGAGAGGTTATTTTGGAGTTGTTGTTGGTTGGAAATATGGTGAGAGAGGTTGAATAAATTAGGCGTGTATAGAAAAATAGGTTAAGGAGAGCTATTATAGCTATTAATGTTGATAGGATGAAGCAGTTGTTTTTTAGGAGTTCTGAGATGATAGCTCATTTTGGTAAGAATCCTGTAAGTGGTGGTAGCCCTCCAAGGGATAGAAGGATTAGGGAAGTTATTGTTAGAATGGTTGGTGTTTTGTTTCATAGGAGTGAGATGGAGTTGATTGAGATTGAGGAGTTTAATGATAGTGCTATGAATAGTGGGATTGTTAGGATAATGTAAATGATTAAATTTAATAGTATTAAGTTTGGGTTGTATGGGAGGATTGCTAGTATTCATCCTATATGGGCGATTGATGAATATGCTATAATTTTACGGGTTTGTGTTTGGTTTAGTCCTCCTCAGGCTCCTGTAAAGATTGATGTAATTGCAAGAATGGCTGTGATGATTGGGTTTAGTAAATGGTAAATTTGGAAGAGGATTGAGAGTGGGGCAATTTTTTGTCAGGTGAGAAGGATGAGTCCAATATGTATGGGAATTCCTTGGGTGACTTCAGGAAGTCAGAAGTGGAATGGAGCTAGTCCAAGTTTAATTGATAGGGAAATAAGTGTTATGTTGAGTAGGATGTTGTTTGTTTGTTGTTGGAAGGTTCAGATTCCTAGTTGTTTGTAGTTTAGGACGATAGCTAGTAAGATGATTATTGAGGCTGTTGCTTGGGTGACAAAATATTTTGTTGCAGCTTCTGTTGATCGTGGGTTTTTTTTGTTGATTAGTAATGGGATAATTGCTAGAAGGCTTATTTCAAGTCCTACTCATATTAGTAAGAGGTTGGAGCTAGCTATTGTAATTATAGGTCCTATAAAGATAGTGAAATAGATAACGATTAGAGTGATTGGGTTGATTAGTACGGGAAGGGTTTAAACCAACATTTTCGGGGTATGGGCCCGATAGCTTAGTTAGCTGACCTTACTATGTAGGATGGGGTGTACAGGTAGCACTGAGAATTTTGAATTCTTAAGTATAGGTTCGATTCCTATTGTCCTAGAAATAAGAGGATTTAAACCTCTATAATTTACTCTATCAAAGTAACTCTTTTATCAGACATATTTCTTTATGTGTAGGGTGGGATACTTGCTATAGAAATTGGTATTGAGATATGTCATATGCAGAATGCTAATGTTAGTGGGAGGAAATTTTTTCATAGGAGATGTATTAGTTGGTCGTATCGGAAGCGTGGATAAGATGCTCGGATTCATAGGAATGTTGTTGATAGAAGTAATGTTTCTATTATGAAGTTGGTTGAGTAGAATTCTGGGAAGTTGATATTGTGTAGTGGGCCTAGGAATACAATGGATGTTAGGGCATTTATTAGGATGATATTGGTGTACTCGGCTATAAAGAATAGTGCGAATGGGCCTGCAGCATATTCGACATTGAAGCCTGAGACTAGTTCGGATTCTCCTTCTGTTAAGTCAAATGGGGCCCGGTTGGTTTCTGCTAGGGTTGAGATATATCATATTATGGCTATGGGCCAGGCTGGGATTAGAAGCCATATGTGTTCTTGGGTGATAATAAGTGTTTGTAGTGAGAATGAGCCGTTTATTAGGAGGACTGAAAGTAGGATAATGGCTATAGTTACTTCATAGGAAATTGTTTGGGCGACGGCTCGTAAAGCTCCAAATAGGGAGTATTTTGAGTTGGATGCTCATCCTGATCATAGAATAGAATATACGGAAAGACTTGATGTGGCTAGGATAAATAGGATACTTAAGTTTAGGTTGATTAGGGGGTGAGGTATAGGTAGTGGAATTCATAGGCTTAGGGCTAGTGTGAGTGATAAGGTGGGGGCAATAATGAATAGGGATAGTGAAGTGGTTAAAGGGCGTATAGGTTCTTTAATGAAGAGTTTTATAGCGTCTGCGAATGGTTGTAGGATTCCGTAGGGACCTACGATATTTGGGCCTTTTCGTAGTTGTATGTAGCCTAAGATTTTTCGTTCTACTAGTGTTAGAAAGGCTATGGCAATTAGAATAGGGATTAGGAGGGTTAGGATGTTGATAAAATACACTATTAGGGAGAGGATTTGAACCTCTGGGAACAAGGTTTTAAGTCTTACGCAATTTCCTGGCTCTGCCACCCTAATGACCTGGTCTAGGTAGATTGTGTTGTACGTTTATTTTTGTTGAGATTTTGTTCATAAATTATGTTTGAGAGCGCTTTTGTTAAGGTGGCTCTATTTCTCTTGTCCTTTCGTACTGGGAGAAATTGTGAATAGATAGAAACCGACCTGGATTACTCCGGTCTGAACTCAGATCACGTAGGACTTTAATCGTTGAACAAACGAACCATTAATAGCTTCTGCACCATTGGGATGTCCTGATCCAACATCGAGGTCGTAAACCCTAATTGTCGATATGGACTCTTAAATAGGATTGCGCTGTTATCCCTAGGGTAACTTGGTCCGTTGCTCAAAATATTTTGGGTCAATAAGATGAATTAGTTACTTTGACTTGTTAGTCTAAGTTAAAATCATTCGGAGGTTTTTTTATGCTCCGAGGTCACCCCAACCGAAATTTGTAGTTTATATTATATTTTTTAGTCCATTAGGGTTAGTTAAGTAATAATTAAACTAATTAATTAAAGCTCCATAGGGTCTTCTCGTCTTATTGTAGTATTCCAGCCTCTTCACTGGAAGGTCAGTTTCACTGATTAAAAATAAGAGACAGTTGAACCCTCGTTTAGCCGTTCATTCTAGTCCCTAATTAAGGAACAAGTGATTATGCTACCTTTGCACGGTCAGAATACCGCGGCCGTTTAACTTTAGTCACTGGGCAGGCAATGCCTCTAATACTTGTTATGCTAGAGGTGATGTTTTTGGTAAACAGGCGGGGTTCGTGTTTGCCGAGTTCCTTTTATTTTTTTTAATCTTTCCTTGGGGCACGCCAGTGTTGGATTAACAGGTAAGTTTTAGGTAGATTTAATGGGGGATTGACACCTAAAGTCTGATAATTGACAATGGTTATCCGGGTTGTCATACACTTGTGCATGGAGAATATAATTCTTGTTACTCGTATTAACAGTATCTCATCTATAGAATAATAGATTAACCCAATTTATTGTATAGGAATTTATGGAAATTTATGGAATTAAGGAATATTTTAATGTTGAGCTTGAACGCTTTCTTTATTGGTGGCTGCTTTTAGGCCTACAATGGTTAAATGAATTAATGTTATTTATTCACTATTTAAGGTTTTTTCCTTTACCTAAAGAGCTGTCCCTCTTTTGGCTATATTTTAAATTTACATTTTGATTTATTGTTCTTATGGTAAATTTAAAGTTGAACTGAAGTTCTTTTTTGGGTAACCAGCTATCACCAAGCTCGTTAGGCTTTTCACCTCTACCTAAAAATCTTCCCACTATTTTGCTACATAGACGGGTTGATTCTTGAAATTGTTCTTAGGTAGCTCGTTTGGTTTCGGGGTTTCTAGCTTAAATTCTTTTAGTTAGAGTTTTTCTAGTTAATTCATTATGCAAAAGGTACAAGGTTTAATCTTTGCTTATTATTACTTTAAAGTTGTCTTTCATCTTTCCCTTGCGGTACTGACTCTATAGCTCCTGATAGGGTAATTTCTTTCTCCAATACTTTTAGGGGAAATGAATGTTTTAATTTAAGTATGAGTTTAGTTATATTTATGGGTGACAGGGCTAGAATTAGTTCAAAGTGTTCATTTTTATGAATTCTTCTGGGTGTAGGCCAGATGCTTTATAATAAGCTACACTGTGATTATTCCAAGCACACTTTCCAGTATGCTTACCTTGTTACGACTTGTCTCCTCTCATAAATTTGTTAGTGGAATTATTTATAGTACTGTGAATTTAATTTGAGGAGGGTGACGGGCGGTGTGTGCGTACTTCATTGCTCGATTCAATTAAGCTCTCTATTCTTAATTTACTACTAAATCCTCCTTTGTCCTTTAATTTCATAAAGGGTATCGTAATGTTCTTTGGAAAGAAAATGTAGCCCATTTCTTTCCACCTCATTGGCTACACCTTGACCTAACGTTTTTATGTTTGATTCTTGTGCTTACTTTGTTTCCTTTTTAGGGTTTGCTGAAGATGGCGGTATATAGGCTGAATTAGCAAGGGGTGGTGAGGTAAAGCGGGGTTTATCGATTATAGAACAGGCTCCTCTAGATGGATATAAAGTACCGCCAAGTCCTTTGAGTTTTAAGCTGTGGCTAGTAGTTCTCTGGCAAATAATTTTGTTGTATATTAATTATTCAAGTTTAAGGCTAAGCATAGTGGGGTATCTAATCCCAGTTTGGATCTTAGCTGTCGTGTGTTATATTAGCTGTAGAATTACTTTCGTTGTTGAGTTTAGGTCCTAACAATGAATTTTCACATATAAATTGGATTTTAATTCTATTGGTCTGTTTATAGTTAACACGTTTTACGCCGAGAATAGTTAGTTAGGGTTAATCGTATGACCGCGGTGGCTGGCACGAAATTTACCAACCCTAAGAGGCATAGCTTAGTCAAACTTTCGTTTATTGCTTAATATTTATCACTGCTGGGTCCCGTGGGGGTGTGGCTAGGCAAGGTGTCTTGAGCTATTTTATGTGCTTGATACCCTCTCCTTAAATTTTAAGATAAATGTTTAAGGGATTTTACACCGGTTTATGGATGTTTGCATGTGTAATCTTACCTCCAACTAATTATAAGGCTAGGACCAAACCTTTGTGTTTATGGGATTTTTAGAAGATCCATCTAAGCATTTTCAGTGCTTTGCTTTATGATAAGCTACATTAAC